AAGTCGTATAAATGGAATTAATCAAATTCAATTTGTCCCGTTCTATCGCAGAGTATTCATTCACTCGATACTGATCTGCGTCTATTTCTACTTTACGTAAGCGAGCCCGGGCTTTTTCCAACTGTTCAATGGCTCCCTCGCGTAATTCTTCTGAATTTCGAATAGTATTCAAGATTCGCTGCTTTCGATTATCTAATAAATCACTTAATGAAAGTAGATTATTTCCATTCCTTTCAAAATTTCCATGATCCCTTCCCGAACCAAACATGAATCTTTTGATTCATTTGGCTCTCACGCTCAATTACTTCAATTACGTATTTTGTATGGTAAATTCATATATCTTTTTTTGAATGTAATGAGCCTATCCTCTATTCTCTCGTCATATTCAAAAAGAAAAAATTCTTGAAAGGAATCATGAATCCAAGACAAAAAGATTCGGAGGACTCTTCTGACCCAACAAAAACTATGTAATTGTCAGCAAAGTTGTTTAGTTTTCTTTTTGCAATCCAAAAAAGGTTTCTTACTTTAAGACACAATAATAGATAGGTTGTCCATTCAGCATTGTCTAAAAAGGGAATCAAATCCAATAAGTAGTTTCAATCAGTTTATCGATATGAGTGTTCTATAGCAATAAAATGATTTTTTTTGAAACCATCTCTATATTAACATATATATACTAACAGAGGGGTAGAAAGAATACCAAGCTGCGTCTGGACTTCAAATGATTTAGCTTTAACCATGTTACTGATCCCACATTATTAGGTGATAGAGAATCAAAGTCTATTGACCAATGAATTACGAAATGCTATGGTTCTTCCCTATGATTTCTGAATTGATTTCATTTATTTAGAAGGAATTCGCAAGCTCATGCACCTTTCGTTCCTAGTTATAACGGAAAAAGTACAGCTGGTTGGATCCAGCCTATTCTTGAAAGAAACAACTCGCACACACTCCCTTTCCAAAAAAGATCAATACCCCAATCACTACACTTAGATTTATTGGATTTGTTGCTAAAATATCGGTATTAAACCCGAAACTCCCGGCGAATGGCCAGTGGCCTAAAGAAAGGAAAGCATCGGTTACATTTTTCATATGATCTCCTCTTATAGATAGACTCAAAAATCGAACAGAAGTCTTTTTGTATCACTTTGTATCACTTCGCCCCCTTTCTATGGGCGGATCTTGGTTGGGTACTGACGCAATTAATCAAGAGGATAATCATTCTTATTTTCTCATTTCTTTCTATTTAGAAATCGACTCGAAAATCGATTTGATTTTCTAAGAAATTCTGAATTCCCCGCTGCAACCCTTCCTAAAAAGGGCCTTCTTGGACTACAAAGGGGAAGGCTGAAAGCGAGTCGGCATGCTAATTCCTCATCCGCAAATCAGCGCTTCCCGTGGGTTATTTTTTCAACGAATGAGGAATTGTAAGAATGAAATCTTGCTCGAATTTGAAAAAGCAAAGCAGAAGGAAAAGGCAATCCAAAATGAAAAAAAGGTTTTCATATTTCTAAGATTAAACAAAAGGATTCGCAAATAAAAGTGCTAATGCGACAACCAGGCCATAAATTGTTAAAGCTTCCATAAAAGCTAGGCTAAGTAACAAAGTACCTCGTATTTTCCCCTCCGCCTCCGGCTGTCTTGCGATACCTTCTACCGCTTGGCCCGCAGCAGTACCTTGACCAACTCCGGGTCCAATAGAAGCAAGGCCTACAGCCAATCCAGCAGCAATAACGGAAGCGGCAGAAATCAGTGGATTCATGATAAGTTCCTCGTCCCAAAAAAAGAAATGGTTAATGATACACTCACCCAATGAATTATGATTTAATTCTTCTCTCGCTACGATTCATCCAGTCGAAATAACTACGAACTTCGCATAGGAGACTCTCCGCATAAATTCACATTCGGAGGTCAAATTAGATCGATCGTTAATTCCTATTGAACTAGCTAATATACCATATACATGTATTTCTTTCCTAATGGAAACCAACCCTTCATCCATCTTAGAGCCAATCGGATTTGAGAATCATTCGTTGAAACAGCCACAAGAGTTGCCTTAGCGCCATTCAATTCGATCCCCTCTTCGCATTTTTTATTTTTTAGAAATTCCGTTTTTGTAAATTCTTCTTTCCCGCTCTTTATCATGATCCTGCATGGATACAATCAAAAAGGACAAATTGATTAGTACAGACTCATTGCGTAAAAAGTGATTGATCAAAGTTCATTCCATTTAGTATTTATGAAAAATTTTTTGGCCCCTCATTGAATCAAATCAATTGAAAAGGAAATTATTCTAGTTGACGATTGGGATTGGTCAACCCATAGAAAAAATATTCATTGAAGGGAGATATCGATATAAGTGGACCAAAGGCGAATTTTTGGCAAAAGATCTTTTCGATCTCTTTCCTTTTTTTTTACAATTCTCTGTTCAATAGCCTAATCTTTTTTACTATTACTCTAAATCGTATTATAGTGTAGGTATAGATATTGTTTTTTCCAAGTCGATTAGTTTGAGTCGCGCCTATATTTCCTTCGTCGAAGCGAAAAAAAAGACTCTTTCGAAAACTAGTCAATGGTGGCCCTCTATGGATTCACCTATATAAGCCGCGGCTAAAGTTGCAAAAATAAGAGCTTGGATACCACTTGTAAATAATCCAAGGAACATGACAGGGATAGGAACCACTAAAGGTACTAACGAAACAAGAACAACAACTACTAATTCATCAGCTAATATATTTCCAAACAGGCGAAAACTAAGTGATAAGGGCTTTGTGAAATCTTCTAAGATGTTAATAGGTAAAAGGATTGGAGTTGGTTGAATATATTTCCCGAAATAAGCTAACCCTTTTTTAGTAAGACCCGCATAGAAATATGCCACTGACGTGAGTAAAGCCAAAGCAACCGTAGTATTTATATCATTCGTGGGTGCGGCTAACTCCCCGTGAGGTAATTGTATGATTTTCCAAGGTAAAAGAGCGCCCGACCAATTAGAAACAAAAATAAAGAGAAACATAGTTCCAATAAAAGGAACCCAAGGGCTGTATTCTTCTCCAATTTGAGTTTGACTCACATCTCGAATGAATTCAAGGACATATTCGAAGAAATTCTGAACGCCGGTCGGAATGGTTTGTGGTTTCCGAACAGCTAGCGCAGCGGAACCTAATAAGATAGCAATTACAACCCACGAAGTAATCAGTACTTGGCCGTGAACTTGGAAACCCCCGATTTTCCAATAGAAATGTTGGCCTACTTCCACACCGGATAGCTCGTATAACCCTTTTAGTATGTTGGTGGAACCTGATAAAAGATTCATATTGCTCTCTGACAAAAAGAAAACTTTAAACGAAATTATTTTGATTCAACCACCTTTTTCTTGACTTAACTACTTGAATCGTATATTTGGAATACCAACTAATCACACTCTATAGCCCAGTTCTTTTTATCTCGTTTTTGAAATTCAGAAATAGTAAGCGATTCGATAAATCTATGAGAGTTCCGAAACGACATAAGTTCTTTTTATTCTTATTAATTACGGATTTCTTAGAGACTCAGAACGGCCCTCACGAATTGCGAATACTAATTTGTTAAGAATAAATCGGAGGGAAGAGATAGAATCATCATTCGCTGGAATCGAAATATCTGCGAGATTGGGGTCACAATTTGTATCGATTAAACAAATTGTTGGAATTCCTAAAGTGATACATTCCCGAAGGGCCGTATATTCTTCGTGCTGATCAACAACGATTACAATATCGGGTAAGCCTGTCATATATTTAATCCCGCCAAGATATCTTTGCAAGTGAGATAATTGTCTTTTCAAGATGGCCGCATCTCGTTTCGGAAGACGATCCAATCTTCCTGTTTTTTGTTTGGTTCTCAAATCTCTAAACTTCTGAAGTCTCGTTTCTGTAGTCGACCAATTCGTTAACATCCCGCTGAGCCATTTTTTATTAACATAATGACACCGAGCCCTTATTGCAGCCCGTAATACTGAATCAGCTGCTTTTTTTTTAGTGCCAACAATTAAGAATTGTTTTTTCATACGGGCTGCATCAAAAACCAAATCACAAGTTTCTGATAAAAAACGAGCAGTTTTAATAAGATTTGTAATATGCCTACCTTTACGCTTTGCAGAGATATAAGGTGCCATTTTAGGATTCCATTTTCGAATATCATGGCCAAAATGAACTCCCGCTTCCATCATCTCTTCCAAATTTATGTTCCAATATCTTCTTGTCATTTCTCCCCACACTCCTCCCTCTTTTTGTTTTTTGAAAAAAAAAAACAAAAAGAGACGAGGTACCCTAGAAAAAAAAAAATTGTTCCGATGGAACCTTCCCTTCTACCAGAGATTGGCCCGAAAGACAGGGCCAAGCCATTCTTCTTTTCTATTCATTATTATTTTGATTACTCTTACCAAATCAAATGACTGGATCAAATCCAAATATAGATCCTTTTAAAATCAAAAGGGTGAATCTGCTCTTAGGAATCATTAAATACTAGAAATGATTGTTTTGATGTATCGTGGAAATTCTTTGAAAGGAAAGAATCAAATAAGGTTTTGTGGTGAAATAAAATATCTCTCATTTCCCCCTCGAATAGATTCTTCTCTTTTATTTCCAAGGGAAGATGCTTATGTTGCCTTGGAGGGTGGACTAATCCTTTGCCTTTGAATCCAGTACCAACCGGTATCATTCCCCCCAGAACAACGTTCTCTTTCAGGCCTTTCAACCAATCGATACGACCCCGGAGAGCCGCTTTTGCTAAAACTCGAGCAGTTTCCTGAAAACTCGCTTCAGATATAAAACTTTGAGTATTCAGAGACGCTCTGGTTATTCCCAATAAGACAGCTCGGTAACAGATCGCTTCTTCCAAAGCGCGTCCCATTCGTTCCGCTCGCAACAATCCAACAAGTTCTCCGGGTAAAAAAACATTAGACAGTCCGTCTTCTGAAACCAACACTTTGGAGGTTATTTGACGGACAATAATTTCGATATGCCTATTATGTATCTGCACGCCCTGGGATCGATAAACCTTTTGGATCTTATTAAGTAAAGAGATACGACTTTGCACTATAGTTAGCTCAGCACCAATCAAGAATCCCCAAGGAATTCCAAGAATTCTTATTATACATTTGTTCCAACCCTCCACCCTATTTTTGAGATTCAGTGATATTGAAGCAATTGAACGCACTTCTAACATCTGTTGCACTTTTGGAAGACCTTGCGTTATATCACCAGATCTTGATTTTTCATAAATAAATGTAACTAATGTATCTCCTTTAGAAAGCATTTTCCCATAATGACCATGCACAGTTGCCCCTGGGGTAGCCAAAAAGGGCTTAGCCGATCGTATTATTACAGAGTCAACTTGAACAATTAGAACTTGACCCGATTTTAGATGCGGTCCTTTTTTGGCTATCCGTACATTTTCACAAATAAACTGCCCAAGACTAATGATTGTAGATGACTTTTCACAACAAGTGTAATGCAAAAAATCCCAATTTAACTCAAATGGATTCAAAATGATGTTCTTGCACGGATCGGGCTTCACAATTTTCCCATTTTCATCCATTAAAAAATATTGAAGTACTTGAAAAGTCGGTTTCAAATTGTCAAGTTGGAAATAGTTAGTTACCAAGATCTGATTAGAAGTTATTAAATGTGAAAATGAATAAAAATTAGCAATTTGAAGATCTGTTCCTAAAGGACCCAACAATTTCCTAGTTGAAATTAGGGGGTCCTTGTGACTGAATTCTTTTATCATATCGGGAGACTTTACAGCGTTGAATGGACCTAGTCGCGAACAAGAACAATTGGATGCTGACAAAATTATCAAAGATTGGCATTCGTTATTTTGATTCAACAACGTATGGATAGTTCCTTGATGTTGGGTAAGGGATTCTCGAATCCTTGCTCTGGAATAGGAATAAATGGAAGAAAAGGGGTTGATCCTGGTGCGATCTGATTCACTCTCGGAGATCAACCCTGAACCCGATAGATCATTCCTTTTGATAGTATACGAAATAGGGGATTTTGCTAAGTCGATTCTTAGAAAATCTTGAATCAAACCATTTGTCCTTATTTCAACAAAGGAAGCACGGGCCTCGTCGCTAGAAGAACTTTTTTTGTCTTGGTCCCAATTCAATACTAAACAAGTCCGAACTAATTGAATACCTGTCTCCGAACTTGCCCGAATTAGCGTGCCGTTTCCATAAAAGATATAATTGACAATTTGAAGTTGTACATTATCCCTTTCTTGCAGTATATCCGGGGGTAAAAGTCTTATCCCATCCGTTATTTCGTATGTGATTACAGGTTGAACTAAAACAAAATAGTTTCTCGTGGTAAGTGTGAGCCGTTGGATATAGAGCCATTTTTTGTCTTCCTTGGAATTTCTCTTTCCTGTTCTTGGTGGTATCAAAACGCCACTATGTTGGGAGATCTTTGCTGTCTTTCCAGGAAAATGGATATCTCCAGGAAAGATTCTAAGTTCAATTCTTTTTTTTTTTCTCTCCACTCGGACTAACCCGCCCACTCGGCTTCTTGTCTTTAAAGTGATTGGTGTATCTCCTCCAATAATACTATTGTTTCGTACCAGTATCGAAGAAGATTCGGGTAAGAGGTGCACTTCCTCGGGAATAAAAAAAAATTGATCGACTTTGATTGGGTCTTTTGGCTTTAATTCCGTGACTCCCCCATACTCAATGAAATCCTCTTTTTTGACGATTGACTGCATTTCTACTGTTTCATATTTAGTAATTCCCGAGTGCTTTCTTCTATATTGCGGATCATCGAAATATGCAAAAATACTGTTTTTACGGAAAATCCCATTGATCGGTATTTCAATTGAGATCCCCAAAGAGGGTGTTAGTTCGTTCTCGCGTTCTTGAATCGTTTGGAGTGGGATGATGAATCTATTTCTTCGCCGCTTTGCCAATAAATCAGAATTCTCGTCGAGAATGGCCGTATATCTGAGATTACAAAGACCCGTTATGATTCGATTACGTTCTGAAGAATTAGGAATCCCACCCCCCCTTTTCCCAGAACACTCCAACCTAAAGAATTTGGGTCTCGCTTGATTAGTAGTTCCTGAGGGGTTAGAAATAGATCTTCGTTTGCTAGAAAGAGAATGAGCGTTCATTTGATCTTGATCCTTGTGAATCGAAAGGGAGACGAGACTGGATCTCCATGGCTCCCCTAATAAGATCCATAAATGACTTGTTTTTGGTAAGAGATGAACATTCCCATATGTAAATTCCGATGCATGATATACATCGGTATTCCAATGCATTTCGCCCTCTGAATCAGAATAAATATGTTTTCGAACCTTCTCTTTAACACTCAAAGTGGCTGTTCCGGCGCGCATCTCAGCAATTACTTGCTCTGATTCTACATATTGATCATTTTGAACTAAAAGAAAACTTTTGGACGGAATACGCACATTGTGCATAATATCTTCACTCTCAATAGTTACATACACGTCTATTGAACATAGAAA